TCGTAATAATAGAGTTTTCATGTTAATTTTTATATAGATATTTAATTTATATATTTATTAATTAAATTTATTTTAATTTAATTATAAATTTTATGTTAATATAAATATTGATAGGAAGTATATATATATATATATATATATATATATAATTATACTTGTATATGCAATTATATTGTATATATTTGTGTGTGTATGTAAATTTGTTTGTATATGTAATTGTGTGTATGTATATTTGTATATATATATATATATGTATATATATAATTTTGTGTATGTAATTATTAAATTATTTACTAAATAGATTTATTTATGTTATTATTATAAATATTTATTTTTAGGTGTTTTTTTTTGTTCTTTTTATAAAAGTTTTATTTTGGCTTTAAAATTTGTTATTAGTTTAATTTATATGTAAATTTTTGTGAGAATTTTTATTTATTTTAATAGTAAATAATTTTTTATTAGTCGCAGTAATTAATATTATTAATTAAAGAAATTTAGAAATAGTAATATTAAAGAGTATTGGCTAAATTTGTGCCAGCAGCCGCGGTTATACGAATAATACGAATAAATTTTTTTTAGTTTAAGTTAAATTGATTTTTATAAAATAAAAATAAATTTATTAGGTGAAATTTTAAATTTATATTAATTTTTGATAAAATAATTAAAGCTTGTAAATTTTATTGATAAACTAGGATTAGATACCCTATTATTTAAAATGTAAGTTTAAAAACTAAGGTAGTAGTAGTTATGTTCTTGAAACTTAAAAAATTTGGCGGTATTTTAGTCTATTCAGAGGAACCTGTCTTGTAATCGATAATCCACGATGGACCTTACTTAAGTTTGTATTCAGTTTATATACCGTCGTTATTGGAATATTTTATAAGAATGTTAATTTTCAAGATTTTTAAAAAGAAAATATATCAGATCAAGGTGTAGCTTATATTTAAGTATTGATGGGTTACAATAAAATTATTTATACGAATTCAAATTTGAAAGATTTGTTGAAGGTGGATTTGATAGTAAAACTATATAGATTAATAGTTTGATTATAGCTCTAAAATATGCACACATCGCCCGTCACTCTTATTATTAAGGTAAGATAAGTCGTAACATAGTAGATGTACTGGAAAGTGTACCTAGAATGCAATTTAAAGCTTATTAAGTAAAGCATTTCATTTACATTGAAAAGATTTTTGTGCAAATCAATATAAATTGATTATTTTTTATTTATTAATTAATTTTTTTTTTATTTTAAATTATTAAAAGTAATTATTAAAAGCTTTGTTTGAGTATTTTATAAAGAAAAAATAATTTTAATTATAGTTAAATAGTATTGTGAAAGAAAATTGAAATAATTTGAAAAATTAATATTTTAAAAGAAAATTTAATTTATTGTACCTTGTGTATCAGGGTTTATCTAATAAAAATTATTTATTATAATTTTCTCGATTTTAAAAGAGTTAATATATTGTAAAAGTTAATGTGACAAAATTATTTTGTACAATATATTAGAAATGAAATGTTATTCGTTTTTAAAGGTATCTAGTTCTTTAAGAAATAAATTTAATTTAGAAATTTTATATTATTTAATTAAATATATTAATTAAATAATTATTTTATTTTAATATTTTGTGGGATAAGCTATGAAATAAATTATTAAAAATTATTATTTAGTCTAATAAATATAAGCTTAGAAATAGCTATTATTGATAAAATTGTTATAATTTATTTTATTATATCGATTATTTATTAAATTTTAATTATGTATTAAAGTATTCATTTTAATTATAAAAGTGAAAAAATAATGATAAAATTAGTATATTATATTGTATAAATAATATTAATTGAAAAGTTTTTATAAAGAACTCGGCAAAAATAATGTTCGCCTGTTTAACAAAAACATGTCTTTTTGAATTTTTTTTAAAGTCTAGCCTGCCCACTGAGTTATTTAAATGGCCGCAGTATACTAACTGTGCAAAGGTAGCATAATCATTAGTCTTTTAATTGAAGGCTGGTATGAATGGTTGGACGAGATATTAACTGTTTCATAGTAATTTATAGTAGAATTTTATTTTTTAGTCAAAAAGCTAAAATATAATTAAAAGACGAGAAGACCCTATAAATCTTTATATATAAATTATTAGAATTTTGTAGATTTTTTTTATTATAATAATTAATTGTATTTTATTGGGGTGATATTAAAATTTAATAAACTTTTAATTTTTTTTATCATTAATTTATGAATAATTGATCCGTTTATAACGATTAAAAAAATAAGTTACTTTAGGGATAACAGCGTAATTTTTTTGGAGAGTTCATATCGATAAAAAAGATTGCGACCTCGATGTTGGATTAAGATATAATTTTAGGTGTAGCCGCTTAAATTTTGAGTCTGTTCGACTTTTAAATTCTTACATGATCTGAGTTCAAACCGGCGTAAGCCAGGTTGGTTTCTATCTTTAATAAGTGAAAATATTTCAGTACGAAAGGACCTAATATTTAATAAATAATTATTTTAATATTGAATTTAATTAATTTATACTATTTTGGCAGATTAGTGCAATAAATTTAGAATTTATTTATGTGAATTTTATCACAAATAGTACTTGTTTTTTATAGAAAATTTATTATTTATTGTTGGTAGCTTGTTATTAATTATTTTTGTACTAGTAAGAGTTGCTTTTTTAACTCTTTTAGAACGTAAGGTTTTAGGATATATTCAAATTCGTAAGGGACCTAATAAGGTTGGTATTGCAGGTATTCCTCAGCCTTTTTGTGATGCAATCAAATTATTTACTAAGGAACAAACTTATCCTTTGTTATCAAATTATATTTCTTATTATTTTTCTCCTATTTTTTCTTTATTTCTTTCTTTATTAGTTTGAATGTGTATACCTTTATTTGTAAAATTATTTTCTTTTAATTTAGGACTGTTATTTTTTTTGTGTTGTACTAGTTTAGGGGTTTATACTGTAATAATTGCTGGTTGATCATCTAATTCTAATTATGCTTTATTAGGGGGTTTACGGGCAGTTGCTCAAACAATTTCTTATGAAGTGAGATTAGCTTTAGTGTTGTTAAGATTTGTTTTTTTAATTGGGGGTTATAATATATTAATGTTTTATAAGTATCAATTGTTTATTTGATTTTTATTTATTATATTTCCTATGGCATTAGTTTGGTTTAGTATTTCTTTAGCTGAAACTAATCGTACTCCTTTTGATTTTGCGGAAGGGGAATCTGAATTGGTTTCGGGGTTTAATGTAGAGTACAGAAGAGGAGGGTTTGCTTTAATTTTTTTAGCTGAGTATGCTAGTATTTTATTTATAAGAATATTATTTTGTGTAATATTTTTAGGTAGAGATGTATTTTCTTTATTATTTTATGTAAAATTAACTTTTATTTCTTTTATATTTATTTGGGTTCGGGGTACTTTGCCTCGGTTTCGATATGATAAGTTAATATATTTGGCTTGAAAAAGATTTTTACCTTTTTCATTAAATTTTTTATTATTTTTTGTGGGGTTTAAGATTTTTTTAATTTATTTAGTTTAAATAATTTTTTTTAGTAAAGTTAATAGAAAATTTAATTTCTATCTTATGTTTTCAAAACATATGCTTATTTCAAGCTCATTAACTAGTTTAATAGTTTATCTCATCATTTAATAATTAATGGGTTAAATATGAAGTAAGAAAAATATACTACTGTTAAGATTTGTCCAATTAATACATATGGTTCTTCAACAGGTCGAGCTCCGATTCATGTTAATAAAATTACAGTAACTGTTATTAATCAGAATAAAATTTGATTAATAGGGTAAAATTGAATACCTCGGAATTTTCTTAAGTGATAAAAGGGTAGAATAGCTAAGATGGCAATAGATAAAACAAGAGCAATTACTCCCCCTAATTTATTTGGGATAGATCGTAAGATTGCGTAAGCGAATAAAAAGTATCACTCTGGTTGAATGTGGACAGGGGTAACTAATGGATTAGCGGGAATAAAATTATCAGGATCTCCTAATAGGTATGGATTAATTAATACCAATAAAATTAAAATTATTGTTATTACGATAAATCCCACAATATCCTTAAAGGTGAAATATGGGTGGAATGGAATTTTATCAATATTTGAATTTAGTCCTATAGGGTTATTAGATCCTGTTTCATGTAAGAATAGAATGTGAATTATTGTTATAGCAAGTACAATAAAAGGTAAAATAAAGTGAAATGTAAAAAATCGTGTAAGGGTAGCATTATCAACTGCAAACCCTCCTCATACTCATTGTACTAAATCGATTCCTAAATAAGGGATGGCAGAAAGTAAATTAGTAATTACAGTTGCTCCTCAGAAAGATATTTGCCCTCATGGTAATACATATCCTATGAAGGCTGTTCCTATAACTAAGAAGAGGATAATTACTCCAACTAGTCAAGTTGGGGTAAATAAGTATGATCCGTAATAAATTCCTCGTCCTACATGTAAATAAATACAAATAAAAAAAAATGATGCACCATTAGCGTGTATAGTTCGTAGTAATCATCCATAATTTACATCTCGACAAATGTGATTAACACTATTAAAGGCTAGGTTAATATCTGCGGTATAATGTATAGCTAAAAAGAGTCCTGTTAAAATTTGGATTATTAAGCATAAAAATAAAAGGGATCCAAAATTTCATCATGCAGAAATGTTGATAGGGGCAGGTAAATCTACTAAGGCCCCGTTTGCAATTCTAAGAATAGGGTGTTTTACTCGTAAGGGTTTGTTCATTAGTTAAATATGGGTCGTAAGGGTCCCTTGAATAATTTAGTAATTTTTACTACAGCAATTAAGGTAATTAGTAAGTAATTTATTAATATAATAGTTAGTAGATTAGTTGGGTAATTATATAGTTTAATTAAAGATATAGAATTTTCTATAATATAAGAATTTATATCAAAAATTGATTTAATTTCTATATTTGTATATTGAGTTAGAATATTTTTATCTACAATAATTAAAATAGAGATTCTTAATAGAAAGATTGTAATTGCGGTAATTATTAATTTAATTGAAAATGAGAATATTTCATTAGATGCTAATGATGTAACGTAAATAAATAATACTAGTATTCCTCCTAAAAATACTAAAAATAAAATATAAGAAAATCAGAAAGTTTTAGTTATTAATCCTGATGTTAAACAAATTAGTGTTGTTTGAATTAGTAAGGTTAATCCTATGGCCAATGGGTGTTTTATATTAAAGAAAATAAAGTTAAAAATAAGTAATAATGTTAGTAAGATTCATTGTATAATATCAAGAGGTAGTTTAAGTAAAATATTAATTTTGGGGATTAATGATAAAGAATTTTCTTTTCTCTTGAAGTTTTAAAAGAATGTTTCTTATTTTTGATTTACAAGACCAATGTTTTTATTAAACTATTAAAACTAATGTTAACAATTTTAAATTGATTTTTATCGAGTATTTTATTTATTATAGGAGTGTTTACTTTTGTTTCTAATCGTAAACATTTGTTGTCAATATTATTAAGATTAGAATATATTGTTTTAAGATTGTTTTTATTATTATTTATTTATTTAAATATACTTAATTTTGAATTCTTTTTTAGAATAATATTTTTAACTTTTAGTGTTTGTGAAGGTGCATTAGGTCTTTCTATTTTAGTTAGAATAATTCGTACTCATGGTAATGATTATTTTCAAAGATTTAATATTTTACAATGTTAAAAATTATTGTTTTTATTTTGTTTTTATTTCCTTTATGTTTAATACATAATACTTATTGAATGGTTCAAAGTTTTCTTTTTTTGTTAAGATTTATTTTTATTTTAATAAATATGTATAGAAATTATTTTATATCGGTTTCTTATTTTTTTGGTTGTGATATAATTTCTTATGGATTAATTTTATTAAGATTGTGGATTGTTTCTTTAATATTAATGGCTAGAGAATCTGTTTTTAAGTATAACAATTATGTTAATTTATTTTTAGTTAATATAATTTTATTGTTGATTTTATTGGTATTAACTTTTAGAAGAATGAGATTATTCATATTTTACTTGTTTTTTGAAAGAAGTTTAATTCCTACTTTATTTCTTATTTTAGGTTGGGGGTATCAACCAGAACGTTTACAAGCTGGGGTTTATTTATTATTTTATACTTTATTAGTTTCTTTACCTATATTAGTTGGAATTTTTTATACGTATAAAATTACAGGTACTATAAATTTTTATTTATTGAGTAATTATATATTTGATTTAGAACTTTTATATTTTTCTTTAGTAATAGCTTTTTTAGTTAAAATACCTATATTTTTAGTTCATTTATGACTTCCTAAGGCTCATGTTGAAGCTCCTGTTTCAGGGTCTATAATTTTAGCGGGAATTATGTTGAAGTTAGGGGGTTATGGTTTATTACGAGTTATACCATTTTTGCAATTGATAGGGTTAAAATTTAATTATATTTGAGTAAGAATTAGATTAGTAGGGGGTGTATTAGTAAGATTAATTTGTTTACGTCAGACAGATTTAAAGGCTTTAATTGCTTATTCGTCAGTTGCTCATATAGGGATTGTTTTGGCTGGGTTAATAACAATAACTTATTCTGGAATTTGTGGGTCTTATACTTTAATAATTGCTCATGGTTTATGTTCTTCAGGGTTGTTTTGTTTAGCCAATATTTCTTATGAACGGTTAGGTAGTCGTAGATTATTAATTAATAGGGGCTTATTAAATTTTATACCTTCTATGGCTTTATGATGATTTTTATTGAGATCTGCTAATATAGCCGCTCCTCCAACATTAAATTTGTTGGGAGAAATTTCTTTAATTAATAGTATTGTTAGTTGATCATGAGTTTCAATATTAATATTATCTTTATTATCATTTTTTAGAGCTGCGTATACTTTATATTTATATGCTTATAGACAACATGGTAAGATTTTTTCAGGAGCATATTCATTTAGAGGGGGTTCTATTCGGGAATTTTTACTATTATTTTTACATTGATTTCCTTTAAATTTATTAATTTTGAGGGGGGATATGTGTATATTATGATTATGTTTAAGTAGTTTAATATAAAATATTGATTTGTGGTGTCAATGATGAAAATTATTTTCTTTAAACCGTGAAATATTTATCAATTTGTACAATTAGATTTGTTAGATTATTTTTTTTTAGACTAACTAGATTTTTATTAGGGATTACTTTTATTATGAATGATTATAGAATTTTTATTGAATGGGAAGTAGTTTCTTTAAATTCAATAAATATTGTTATAACTTTATTATTTGATTGAATAAGTTTAGTTTTTATATCATTTGTTTTAATAATTTCTTCTTTAGTGATTTTTTATAGAAAGGAATATATAAGAAGTGATTATAAAATTAATCGTTTTATTATATTAGTGTTGATATTCGTAAGTTCAATAATGTTATTAATTATTAGTCCTAATTTGATTAGAATTTTATTGGGATGAGATGGGTTAGGATTAGTTTCTTATTGTTTAGTAATTTATTTTCAAAATGTTAAATCATATAATGCTGGAATATTGACGGCCTTATCTAATCGAATTGGGGATGTTGCTTTATTATTAGCTATTGCTTGAATATTAAACTATGGAAGTTGAAATTATGTATTTTATTTAGAAGTTATAAAAAGTGATTTAGAAATATTAATTATTGGTAGATTAGTTATGTTAGCAGCAATAACTAAGAGAGCTCAAATTCCTTTTTCTTCTTGATTACCTGCTGCTATAGCGGCCCCTACTCCTGTTTCTGCTTTAGTTCATTCTTCTACTTTAGTAACAGCAGGTGTTTATTTATTAATTCGATTTAATATTGTGTTAAGAAGATCTTGAATAGGGAATTTTTTATTATTAATTTCTGGATTAACTATATTTATGGCCGGGTTAGGAGCTAATTATGAATTTGACTTGAAGAAGATTATTGCATTATCTACTTTAAGTCAATTAGGTTTAATAATAAGTATTTTATCAATAGGTTATTATAAGTTAGCTTTTTTTCATTTATTAACTCATGCTTTGTTTAAGGCTTTGTTATTTATATGTGCTGGAGCTATTATTCATAATATAAATAATTGTCAGGATATTCGTTTGATGGGTAGTTTAAGATTAATAATGCCATTAACATCATCGTGTTTTAATGTAGCTAATTTAGCTTTATGTGGTATACCTTTTTTAGCGGGATTTTATTCTAAGGATTTAATTTTAGAAATAGTTTCTTTATCTTATATTAACATATTTTCTTTTTTTTTATATTTTTTTTCAACTGGTTTAACAGTTTGTTATTCATTTCGTTTAGTTTATTATACAATAACTGGAGATTCTAATTTTTCTTCTTTGAACATATTAAATGATGAAGGTTGAGTGATGTTGAAGAGTATAATAGGTTTATTAATTTTAAGAATTTTTGGAGGAAGAATATTAAGATGATTGATTTTTCCTAGTCCGGTGGTAATTGTTCTACCTTATTATTTAAAATTATTAACTTTATTTGTTTGTATTATAGGAGGGTTATTAGGATATTTAATTTCTAATGTATCTTTATTTTTTTTTAATAGGGCTTTAAATAATTATAATAGTTCTTATTTTTTAGGCTCTATATGATTTATGCCCTACATTTCTACTTATGGGATTATAAATTATTCATTAATTGTTGGTAAATTAGCTGTAAAGTCCTTTGATCAGGGTTGATCTGAATATTTTGGGGGGCAACAATTATATTATAATTTAGTTAAGAATTCTCAGTTAAATCAAGTATTACAAGACAATAATTTAAAGGTTTATTTATTAAGTTTTATTCTTTGGATTGTAGTTATTTATATATATATAATTTGTTTTTATTCAAATAGCTTATAATTAGAGTATGACACTGAAGATGTTAGGGAGATAAATTTATCTTTGAATATAGTGAATTTTTTTTAGTAATTTATAAAAAAAATTTTTTTTAATTTTACAATGAAAATGTAATGTTTTAATTAAACTATATAAATTAAGAAGTATAAATGGAATTTAACCATTAAAAGATAAAAGTTAGCAGCTTTTTCTTGAACATCATACTTCTTTAATTGGAGTATGTGACTCAGTTCTATCATTAACAGTGATAAGCCTCTTTTTGGCTTCAATTAAAGAATAAGGGTAAATTATACCTAAGATTAGGTCGAAACTAATTGCAATTTATCGCTTCATATTCAAGGTAGATTGAATAATCAATACTTTTTGAATGCAAATCAAATGTTATAGTTAACTACAACCCTGTTAGTTAGATCAGTTTAGTATTCCTTGATTTCATTCATGATAAAGACCAATAAGTAAAATTAAAATAAAAATAATTGATGTGGTTGTTCATATAAAAAGATTAGAAAATTTAATAATGCAAATAATTGGTAAAATTAGTGCAATTTCAACATCGAAGATAAGAAAAATAATTGTAATTAAGAAGAAGCGAAGAGAAAATGGTAATCGAGAAGAGGATTTTGGGTCAAATCCGCATTCAAAGGGTGATGATTTTTCTCGGTCGACAAGAGTTTTTTTTGATAAAATGGATGCTAGTAATATTACTACTATAGAAAGAGCTATAATAATTAATCTTATTGTTAAAATTGATAGAATTATCTATACTATTAATAATAGACCATATGATTGGAAGTCAAATATACTTTTTATACTATATAGATAATTAATTAACCTCCTCATCAGTAAATTGATACATAAAGGAATAATCATACAATATCAACAAAATGTCAGTATCAGGCAGCAGCTTCAAATCCAAAGTGATGATTTTTTGAAAAGTGATTACTTAAATGTCGGATTAAACAAATTAATAAAAATGTAGTTCCAATTAATACATGAATTCCATGGAATCCTGTTGCTATAAAAAATGTAGATCCATAAACTGAGTCAGCGATAGTAAAGGGAGCTTCAATGTATTCGTAAGCTTGTAAGATTGTGAAGTAGATACCTAATGTTACTGTAAAAAATAAACTTTGTGCTGCTTGGGAGTGATTACCTTCCATTAGACTATGATGAGCTCAAGTTACTGTAATTCCTGAGGTCAATAAAATTACAGTATTTAGTAAAGGAATTTGAAATGGATTAAATGGTGTAATTCCTATAGGAGGTCAAATAGCTCCTAGTTCAATAGAGGGGGATAAACTTCTGTGAAAGAAAGCTCAAAAAAAAGATACAAAAAATAATACTTCTGATAAAATAAATAAAATTATTCCTCATCGTAATCCTGTTGTAACAGCTTCGGTATGAAGACCTTGAAAGGTTCCTTCACGAGAAACATCTCGTCATCATTGGTAAACAGTTAAAATTGTGATAATATTTCCTAATAAAAATAAAGATATATTATATTGATGGAATCATTTTACTATTCCTGCGACTGTTGTTATTGCTCCAATTGAAGCAGTTAAAGGTCATGGACTGTAATCTACTAAGTGAAATGGGTGGTTTGAGTGAGTTGACATTAGTTTACTTCTCTAGAATAAAGTGTAGAAAGTACAGCAAATACATATGATTGAATTATTGCAACTGCTGATTCTAATACTAACAGGGCAATTTGGGTAATAATTAGTACTCTTAATAGGATAGTAGACATTGAGGGACCTGTGTTTCCTAAAAGGGTAAGTAATAGATGTCCTGCAATTATATTAGCAGTTAATCGTACGGCTAAAGTTCCTGGTCGAATAATATTACTAATTGTTTCAATACATACTATAAATGGTATTAATACAGCAGGTGTTCCTTGAGGTACTAAATGGGCAAATATATGTTGTGTATTATTAATTCATCCAAATAATATAAAGCTTAGTCATAAGGGTAGAGCTAGTGTTAAAGTTAAAGTTAAGTGACTAGTTCTTGTAAAGATGTATGGAAATAGTCCTATGAAATTATTAAATAGAATTATTGAAAATAATGAGACAAATAAAAAGGTTGATCCATTTGCTCCTATAGGTCCTAAAAGAGTTTTAAATTCTTTATGAAGAGTTAATAGAATATTATTTCAAAAAATATGGTATCGGGAAGGTATAAGTCAGTAAGCTGATGGAATTATTAAAATTCCTAAGAAAGTACTTAATCAATTTAATGATAGATTAAAAATACTAGAAGAGGGATCAAATACTGAGAATAGATTTGTTATCATTTTCAATTTAGTGAATTTATAGATCGAGTTTTAATCGAAAGTCTTGATTTAGGTATAGAGGGGATAAATGAGTAATAATTTATTATATTAAAAATTACAAATGCAATAGAAAAAATAATAAATAAACTTAATCAACCAATTGGTGCTATTTGAGGGATTAAAAAATATCAATAAATTGATAATTTTAGTTTGACAAACTAATGTTATATATTTAACTAATTTTTTTCATTAGAAGTAAGTGCTAATTTACTATAAAATGGTTTAAGAGACCAGTACTTGCTTTCAGTCATCTAATGAAGAATTTATGTTATTAGAAATTCATTTGATAAAATAATTTACAGGGATTCTTTCAATTACGATAGGTATAAAACTATGATTAGCCCCACAGATTTCTGAACATTGCCCATAAAATAAACCTGGTCGATTAATTAAAAAGTTAGTTTGATTTAATCGTCCGGGAGTTCCATCAACCTTTACTCCTAAAGCAGGTACTGTTCAAGAGTGAATTACATCTGCTGCTGTTACTAAAATTCGAATTTGAGAATTTATTGGTAGTACAATTCGATTGTCTACGTCTAGTAATCGGAATCTGTCTAATGAAAGTTCATTAGTAGGAATTATATAAGAATCAAATTCAATGTTATTAAAGTCGGAATATTCATAGCTTCAGTATCATTGGTGTCCAATAGTTTTTAGGGTAATTGAAGGTTCATTAATTTCATCTAATAAGTATAATAGACGAAGAGAAGGAAAGGCAATAAATAATAAAATAATTGCTGGTAAAATTGTTCAAATGATTTCAATAGTTTGTCCATGAAGAAGGTATCGATTTACGTACTTGTTAAATAATAACATAATTATTAAATAACCTACTAAAACGGTAATTATTACTAAAATTAATAAGGTATGATCGTGAAAAAAAATTAATTGTTCTATTAATGGAGAAGAACTATCTTGTAAACCTAAATTTGCTCATGTTGACATTAGTTATTCTAATAAAAGTAAAATACTTTATATATGGAGCTTAAATCCATTGCACTAATCTGCCATATTAGAAATTAGTTAATAAAGGTAATTCAGAATAACTATGTTCAGCTGGCGGAGTATTTTGTAATCATTCGATTGATGAATTTAATTGAACTGGGAATATTACTTGTCGTTGAGATGCTAGTCTTTCTCAGATAATAAAAAAGAAAAATAGAATTCCTAGTAGAGAAATTGTTGATCCAATTGTTGAGATTACATTTCAAGCTGTGTAAGCATCTGGGTAATCTGAATATCGACGAGGTATACCGGCTAATCCTAAGAAGTGTTGAGGGAAGAAAGTTAAGTTTACTCCTATAAATATAATAGTGAATTGACTTTTTAGTATTTTTGCATTTAATGTTAATCCAGTGAATAGGGGGTATCAATGAACAAATCCCGCTATAATGGCAAATACTGCTCCTATAGATAATACATAGTGAAAGTGGGCTACTACATAATAAGTATCGTGTAAAATAATATCAATTGATGAATTAGCTAGAACAACTCCAGTTAATCCTCCTACTGTGAATAAAAATACAAACCCTAAAGCTCATAAAGTAGCCGGAGAGTAATTTAATTGAGTTCCATAAAGAGTAGCTAATCAACTGAAAATTTTAATTCCTGTTGGGACAGCAATAATTATTGTTGCTGAAGTAAAATAAGCTCGAGTATCTACATCTATTCCGACAGTAAATATGTGGTGAGCTCATACAATAAATCCTAATAATCCAATAGCTAATATAGCGTAGATTATACCTAGTGATCCGAAAGTTTCCTTTTTACCTGATTCTTGACTAATAATATGGGAAATTATTCCAAATCCTGGTAAAATTAAAATATAAACTTCAGGATGTCCGAAAAATCAGAATAGGTGTTGGTATAAGATAGGGTCTCCTCCTCCTGCAGGATCAAAAAATGAAGTATTAATATTTCGATCTGTTAATAGTATAGTAATTGCTCCGGCTAGTACAGGTAGAGAAAGTAATAAAAGTAAAGCTGTAATTACTACTGATCAAACAAATAGGGGTATTCGGTCAAAAGTAATACCTGTTGATCGTATATTAATAACTGTAGTAATAAAATTTACTGCTCCTAAAATTGAAGAAATTCCTGCTAAATGAAGGGAGAAAATGGCTAAATCAACTGAAGCTCCTCCGTGAGCAATATTTGATGATAAGGGAGGGTAAACAGTTCATCCTGTTCCAGCTCCATTTTCTACTATACTACTTACTAGAAGAAGTGTTAGGGCGGGGGGTAAAAGTCAAAAACTTATATTATTTATTCGGGGGAAAGCTATATCTGGGGCTCCTAATATGATAGGCACTAATCAATTTCCGAATCCTCCAATTATAATTGGTATTACTATAAAGAAAATTATAATAAAAGCATGTGCTGTAACAATTACATTATAGATTTGATCATCTCCAATTAATGCTCCTGGGTGACCTAATTCAGCTCGAATAAGAATTCTTAGGGAAGTTCCTACTATTCCAGCTCAAGCTCCAAAAATGAAGTATAAAGTTCCAATATCTTTATGATTAGTAGAGAATAACCATTGTTGCGATTAAATGGCTGAAATTTAGGCAATAGACTGTAAATCTATTTATGAGAATATTCTCTTTAATCATAGATAATTGGCTTTATAGTCAATAATGACATTAGACTGCAATTCTAAAGGAGTAAATAATTACTAAGGCTTAAAAGATTATTCTTATATTTATAGCTTTGAAGGCTATTAGTTTATTTAACTTAAAGCCTTAAAGTAAAAAATATAAAGAAAATATTAAGAATAATCCTATAGAGGAGAAGAATGAATATGTTATAAAAGTTCTTAAATAAGTTGAATTATACAATGAATTATTTATTCAATTATTTTCGTGGTAATTAAGTATGAAAGCTCTATAGGATAAACGCATATAGAAATATAGTGTAATTAAGGTCATTAATACTATAAAAGTTAATAAAAATAATTGGTTATTTATAGTTAAAGATTGAATAACTAATCATTTAGGTAGAAATCCTAAAAATGGAGGTAATCCACCTAAAGACAATAGATTAAAAAATAAAAAAAATTTTATTGTTTTTGAATGGAAAGATAGTGTAAATAATTGGTTAATATGAGATGTTTTGAATATATTAAACATAAAAATTATTGTAAATGTTAAGAATGTATAAAATATAAAATAAGTCATTCATATTAAGTTTCTGTCGTGTATAGCAGCTAGTATTCATCCTAGATGATTAATTGAAGAATAGGCCATTAATTTACGTAAAGAGGTTTGATTTAAACCTCCTAAAGCACCAATTAAACTAGATAGAATGATTCTTGTAATAATCAATGGTTTGAAAATAATGTAAGAAATTAATATTAGGGGAGCAATTTTTTGTCATGTTATTAAAATTAGGGCATTTAATCAAGATAAACCTTCTATTACATTAGGGAATCAGAAATGGAATGGGGCGGAACCTCTTTTTAGTAGAAGAGAAGAAAAAATTATTATTTCCATTAAAAAATTAGAGTTGATTTTATTAGAGTTTAGTAAGAATAAAATTGTAGCAAATAGAAACACTGAGGAGGCTAATGCTTGTGTTAGAAAGTACTTTAATGAGGCTTCTGTTGATATTAATTTATTATCTCTTATTAGGGGAATAAAAGACAATAAATTAATTTCTAAACCTATTCAAGCTCCTAATCAAGAATTAGCTGAGATAGAAATTAGTGTTCCTATTATTAAAATTATGAAAAATATAATTTTTGATGAATTATTAAAAATTAAAAAGAAAAGGATTAGAACCTTTATAAATGGGGTATGAGCCCAGTAGCTTAGTTAGCTTATCTTTTTATATTTTGGTGTATGATGCACAAAAGTTTTTGATACTTTTAGAAATAGTTTAATTCTATTAAATATAATGAATGTAATATTAATTACATGATTTACCCTATCAAGGTAATCCTTTTATCAGGCAATTCATT